GTGTATTGGCGGACGATATCTATCTGGGTCTACGATGCATTGCCACTCGAAATCAAGATATTGGGATTGGGCTTGTCAATCGATTCATAACCTTTCGAGCACAATCAATATATATTCGAACACCTTTTACTTGCAGGAGTACATCTTGGATCTGTCAATTATGTTATGGCCGGAGTCCCACTCACGGTGACTTGGTCGAATTGGGGGAAGCTGTAGGTATTATTGCAGGTCAATCAATTGGGGAACCGGGTACTCAACTAACATTAAGAACTTTTCATACTGGTGGAGTATTCACGGGTGGTACTGCCGAACATGTACGAGCTCCTTCTAATGGAAAAATTCAATTCAATGAGGATTTGGTTCATCCCACGCGTACCCGCCACGGGCATCCTGCTTTTTTATGTTCTATAAACTTGTATGTAATTCTTGAGGGTCAGGATATTATACATAATGTGAATATTCCACCAAAGAGTTTGATTTTAGTTCAAAATGATCAATATGTAGAATCAGAACAAGTAATTGCTGAGATTCGTTCCGGAGCGTCCACTTTTCATTTTAAAGAGAGGGTTCGAAAACATATTTATTCTGAATCAGAAGGAGAAATGCACTGGAGTACCGATGTCTATCATGCACCTGAATATACATATGGTAATGTTCATCTATTACCAAAAACAAGCCATTTATGGATATTAGTGGGGGGTTCGCTCGAATCTAGTATAGTGTCTTTTTCGCTCCACAAGGATCAAGATCAAACGAATGTTCATTCTTTTTTTGGGGGAGTCAGATATATCTCTGACTTCTCAATGACTAATGATCGGGTAAGGCATAAATTTTTGGATACTTCTAGTAAAAAAGATAGAGAAAGTCTTGCCTATTCAATATCGGATCGAATCCTATCCAAGGGTCATTTGAATTTCCTAAATCCTTCTGTGCTCCAAGAGAATTATGATTTTTTGGTGAAAAGGCGAAGAAATAGATTCATCATTCCATTACAATATGATCAAGAACGGGAGAAAGAACTAATAACCCATTTTGGTATTTCAATTGAAATACCCATAGATGGTATTTTTCGTAGAAATAGTATTCTTGCTTATTTTGATGATCCACGATACAGAAGAAGCAGTTCTGGAATTACTAAATATGGGACCGTAGAGGTGGATTCTGTCGTAAAAAAAGAGGATTTGATTGAGTATCGAAGAGCAAAAGAATTTAGTCTGAAAAACCAAATGAGAGTAGATCGGTTTTTTTTCATTCCGGAAGAAGTGCATATTTTACCTGGATCTTCGTACATAATGGTTCGGAACAATAGTATCATTGGAGTAAATACACGACTTGCTTTAAATGCAAGAAGCCGAGTAGGCGGATTAGTCCGAGTGGAGAGAAAAAAAAAAAGTATTGAACTGAAAATCTTTTCTGGAGATATTCATTTTCCCGGGGAGACAGATAAGATATCCAGACACAGCGGCATTTTAGTACCGCCAAGAACGGGAAAAAAAAATTCTAAGGAATCAAAAAGATTGAAAAATTGGATCTATGTCCAACGGATCACACCTACCAAGAAAAAGTATTTTGTTTCGGTTCGGCCCGTAGTCACATATGAAATAGCTGATGGGATAAATTTAGCAACACTTTTCTCTCAGGATCTCTTGCAGGAAAAGGATAATGTCCAACTTAGAATTGTCAATTATATTCTTTATGGATATGGCAAGTCAATTCGAGGAATATATCACACAAGTATTCAATTAGTTCGGACTTGCTTAGTATTGAATTGGGATTCAGAACAAAATGGTTCTATGGAAGAAGTTCATGCTTCCTTTGTTGAGATAAGGGCAAGTGATCTAATTCGTTATTTCATAAGAATTGAGTTAGCCAAGTCCACTATTTCGTCTAGCGGAAAAAGGTATGATACGGCCGGTTCGGGATTGATTTCCGAAAAGGAATTAGACCGCACCAATATCAATCCCTTTCATTCCAAGGCGAAGATTCAATTACTTACACAATATCAAGGAACTATTAAGGTTGGTACGTTGTTGAATCGAAATAAGGAATGCCCATTTTTCATAATTTTGTCATCATCCAATTGTCTTCGAATTGGTCCATTCAATGGTTCGAAATATAACAATGTGACAAAAAATAGGAATTCCCTAATTGCAATTAGGGGTTTGTTGGGTCCCTTAGGTACTATTGTACCTAAAATAGCGAATTTTTATTCATCTTACCATTTATTAACTCATAATAAGATCTTGTTAAATAAATATTTGTTACTTGACAATTTTAAACAGACTTTCCAAGTACTTGAAGCACTAAAATACTCTTTAATGGATGAAAATAAGAGGATTTATAATCCCGATTCGTGTAGTAACATCATCTTGCATCCATTCCATTTGAATTGGTGTTTTCTCCATTACGATTCTTACGAGGAGACATTCCCAAGAATTCACCTTGGACAATTTTTTTGTGAAAATGTATGTCTATTCAAATACGGGCCACACATAAAAAAATCTGGTCAAATTTTCATTATTCATACTGACTACTTAGTTATAAGATCGGCTAAGCCCTATTTGGCTACTCCAGGAGCAACTGTTCATGGCCATTATGGAGAAATCCTTTATGAAGGGGAGACATTAGTTACATTTATATATGAAAAATCGAGATCTGGCGACATAACGCAGGGCCTTCCAAAAGTGGAACAAGTCTTAGAAGTCCGTTCAATTGATTCAATATCGATGAACCTCGAAAAGAGAGTTGAAAGTTGGAACGAACGTATACCAAGGATTCTTGGAATCCCCTGGGAATTCTTGATTGGGGCTGAGCTAACCATAGCTCAAAGTCGTATCTCTTTGGTTAATAAGATTCAAAAGGTTTATCGATCTCAAGGGGTACAGATCCATAATAGACATATAGAGATTATTGTACGTCAAATAACATCAAAAGTATTGGTTTCGGAAGATGGAATGTCGAATGTTTTTTCGCCTGGAGAATTAATCGGATTGTTGCGAGCGGAACGAGCGGGGCGTGCTTTAGACGAAGTGGTCAGTTATCGGGCAATTTTATTGGGAATAACGAGGGCATCTCTGAATACTCAAAGTTTCATATCCGAGGCTAGTTTTCAAGAAACCGCTCGAGTTTTAGCAAAAGCTGCTTTACGAGGTCGTATTGATTGGTTGAAAGGCCTGAAAGAGAACGTTGTTCTGGGAGGGATTATACCCGTTGGTACCGGGTTCCAAAAATTAGTGCACCGTTCATCAAGACAATACAAAAACATTGATTTGGAAAATAAAAGGAAGAATCTATTCGAGTTGGAAACGAGAGATATTTTGTTACACCATAGAGAATTATTTTGTTCTTTCGCCCAAAACAATTTCCACGAGACATCAGAACAATCATTTATGCGATTTAATGATTCCTAAGAAAAGCTTCATTCTTTTTTTTAGTTTAACTGTCTGGAACTATCTGGTTAATTCCATTATTGTATTGATTTGGTAATAATTAATTAAAATAAATTAATGGTTTGGGCCGTGTATCAGTGGTCAATCCACGGTCGAAGGTTCCGTCGGAACGATTATTTATTTCGGGGTACCTTGTTTCTTTGTTAAACAAGGAGGAAGTGTGTGGAAAAATGACAAGAAGATATTGGAACATCAATTTGGAAGAGATGATGGAAGCAGGGGTTCATTTTGGTCATGGTACTAGGAAATGGAATCCTAGAATGGCCCCTTACATCTCTGCAAAGCGTAAAGGTATTCATATTATAAATCTTACTAGAACGGCTCGTTTTTTATCAGAAGCCTGTGATTTAGTTTTTGATACAGCAAGTAGGGGAAAAAACTTTTTAATCGTTGGTACCAAGAATAAAACAGCGGATTTAGTAGCATCAGCCGCAATAGGGGCTCGGTGTCATTATGTTAATAAAAAATGGCTCGGTGGTATGTTAACGAATTGGTCTACTACGGAAACGAGACTTCATAAGTTCAGGGACTTAAGAGCAGAACAAAAGATGGGGAAACTCAATCGTCTCCCAAAAAGAGATGCAGCAATGTTGAAGAGAAAATTATCTACCTTTCAAGCATATCTAGGTGGAATCAAATATATGACGGAATTACCGGATATTGTAATCATTGTTAATCAGGAAGAAGAATATACGGCTCTTCGAGAATGTGTCATTTTGGGGATTCCGACCATTTGTTTAATCGATACAAATTGTGACCCAGATCTCGCAGATATTTCGATTCCAGCCAACGATGACGCTATAGCTTCAATCCGATTCATTCTTAACAAATTAGTATTCGCAATTTGCGAGGGTCGTTCTAGCTATATAAGAAATCGTTAATTATGATTAAGAATAATTATTTGTATTTTTGAACTCGCTCAATAGATTTATTGGATCGGTTATTTTATTATTCTTGAATTTGAAAAAGAGATAAAGATAAAAAAGACTAGGGATATTTATATTATGTTATGTGATTTTTTGGTATCCTAAATATATGATTAATCTTAATCATTAAAGTAGGTGAGTTAAGAAAGAGATGGTTGAATCAAAATAATTCCTTTTTTATTTGAAGTTCGATTTCTGTCAGAGGACAATATGAACGTTATACCATATTCCATTAAGGGTTTATACGATATATCGGGTGTCGAAGTGGGCCAACATTTATATTGGCAAATAGGAGGTTTACAAATCCATGCCCAAGTACTTATTACCTCTTGGTTCGTAATTGCTATCTTATTGGGTTCAGTCATCATAGCTGTTCGGAATCCACAAACCATTCCGACTAACGGTCAGAATTTCTTCGAATATATCCTTGAATTTATTCGAGACTTGAGCAAAACCCAGATTGGAGAAGAATATGGCCCTTGGGTTCCCTTTATTGGAACTATGTTCCTTTTTATTTTTGTTTCTAACTGGTCAGGCGCTCTTTTACCCTGGAAAATCATACAGTTACCTCACGGGGAGTTAGCTGCTCCCACGAATGATATAAATACTACTGTTGCTTTAGCTTTACCTACGTCCGCGGCATATTTTTATGCGGGTCTTACCAAAAAGGGATTGGGTTATTTCGGGAAATATATTCAACCAACTCCAATACTTTTACCAATTAACATCCTAGAAGATTTCACAAAACCCCTATCTCTTAGTTTTCGACTTTTCGGGAATATATTGGCTGATGAATTAGTAGTTGTTGTTCTTGTTTCTTTAGTACCCTCAGTAGTTCCTATACCCGTTATGTTTCTTGGATTATTTACAAGTGGTATTCAAGCTCTTATTTTTGCAACTTTAGCTGCGGCTTATATAGGCGAATCCATGGAGGGTCATCATTGATTAGATTTTTAAATAATCTTTTTTTCTTAAGCTTATCCTAATCTTAATTCATGTATGGTTCAAAATAATCACTCCGCGGGGGGGAGAATACATAATCCATACAAAGGAAGAAAGTAGACTATATTGTGGAATTGTAAAAAAAAAAGATGAATTAAGGGGGTTAAAATGGATATATATATAATGTCTATAAATCCAGTGTAAGTCTAGTCCACTTGTACGTTTCAAAAAATGCAGAATCTGATTCAATTCAATATTCAACGCGGGTGGTTTGTTTACGCTATAGAATAAACAAATGTATATGTGATATTAGATATTCACTAATAATATAAGGTAAAGGTAGGAGTTATCCCTATATATTATCTACCCCTATATTATATATCATTATATAATATTTATAATTATTTTTCCAGTACCCAGTATAAGTATATCTAGTATTTCTAGCCCATTGCGTTTAGATAGATTCCAATAGGAATCCTTCTGTTTTATTTGTGATTGTGAGTTGAATAAAAAAACAGATGAACTCTTGGATATGGAAGAGTAAAGAATGAAGAATTGAATAAAAGAGTGGTTCGAAACAAAGAAATGCAATAAATAACTAGAACCATTTAAATAGGGATTTACAAAAATGTCATCATGGGTAAGTAGAAACTAAAATAAAAACGAGATATCGGAGTAGTTCTGGCGATTTACTAATATTATCATTTCAATTCGGAGGTTTTAGTTAGCTCGACCCAATAGATTTTAGTGAGAAAATAAGTAATAAATCATTGGTTGATTGTATCATTAACCATTTCTTTTTTTTGTAGGAGGAACTTACTATGAATCCACTGATTTCTGCCGCTTCTGTTATTGCTGCTGGATTGGCCGTAGGGCTTGCTTCTATTGGACCTGGAGTTGGTCAAGGTACTGCTGCAGGCCAGGCTGTAGAAGGTATTGCGAGACAACCAGAGGCAGAGGGGAAAATACGAGGTACTTTATTGCTTAGTCTAGCTTTTATGGAAGCTTTAACAATTTACGGGCTGGTCGTGGCATTAGCACTTTTATTTGCGAATCCTTTTGTTTAATTTAATCCTAGAAATGTGAAAAAGTACGTAACGTATTCTTTTCTTATTTTATTAACTCGGACTTGTCGTTTGCTTCTTCGAATTATATCAACACCTTACTCCTACAATTAATTATTTGTTGTTAAAACAATACTCCGGGAAGGACTGATTTGAGGATGAGGAATTAGCGGATCCGCCCGCATTCTTCCTTCCCGCATTTATTAGTTTAGTACAATGGGAACCTTTTTTTTTTTTTTTTACTTTTAGGTTTAGGGGGCCTTTTGACAAAGGAGATATTTCGCAATTTACGTAAGATCCAAGGCCTAATCTAATAAGTATCTTCTTATTTAGAAAATTTCAAAAAAAAAAAAATGAATCAAAAAGGGGCAGGGGCGGGCGCGGTGATAAAAAAAGAACTCAGTTCTTTATTAGTCTTATCTATAAGAAATAGGAGCGCATATGAAAAATGTAACCAATTTTTTCGTTTCCTTGGGCTATTGGCCATCTGCGGGGGGTTTCGGGTTTAATACCGATATTTTAGCAACAAATCCAATAAATCTAAGTGTAGTGCTTGGTGTATTGATTTTTTTTGGAAAGGGAGTGTGTGCGAGTTGTGTATTTCAAGAATAGGTTGGGTCCGGCCAGCTGCACTTTATTTTCTTTTTATTTCTTTTGATAATTTGATAAATATAAATAGGAAACTAAACTAATTGCATGATCCCAACGAATTACTTCTGAATAAATTAAGAAATCATATGTAAGAACTATAGCATTTCGTGACTCATTGGTAAATCAACTTGATTCTCTATCAACCAATAATGCGCAACTTTTAACATGGTTAAAGCTAAACTGTTTGAAGTCCAGGCACCACATGGTACTCTTTCTGCCATTAAGTTAGTACCGAAAGAAATGGTTTCAAAAAAAAAGTTGGTAATTCATACGATATAGAACACTCATATCGAGAAAATGATTTGAAACCATTTATCAGAAAAATGGGCGTCTTGCCCTTTTATCTAGTGCCAAATCGACAACCTATGTATAAAAAAGAGAATTCTTTGGATTTGAAGATTTGAACAACAAAAGGAGATCAAATAAAAAACAAATTAAAGAAACAACTTTGCTGACAATTATAGATTT